GGATTGATAGGTAGAGGGCTCAAAGCGGGACAGAAGGGCTTACAGGGCCCTGGGCTAAAAAAAGTCAACAAATTCTTTAAGCCAATCCCTTGCTGCTAACTAATGGCAGCCCCTTTATTGCTCCTTCCTAGGAACTCAGTAACGCGGCCAGTAAGTCAGCAGGTATTGAGGCAGGCAGATCTTTTTTTAAGTCGGTAAGGCAAGGAAGGCAGGTTTCAGAGCTCGGCGGACGAAGACTTCCAACGCATATAGGTGACTAACCGCCTGTTCTCTCGGAAAGTAGAATCGCAGATTGAGCCTGCTCCAGCCCCAGCTTCTATTCAACTGCGTCTTTGATGGCGCGGTTGTGTTGCTGCTGCGTAGTAGAAGGGTTGGGTTCTCTGGGGTTCAACAATGCGTCGGGCTGCTCGAAGGACTCCACGAAGAAAAAGCTGCGTAAATGATTAGCCCGATGAAATTGCTCTGTGAAAAAGGGGCCAGGGTTCCATGGGGTTCAACAATGCTATAGAAAGAAGGGAGAAGAGCAGGGTAAAGGTTCAGGGCGGTTACGATATTTGTGGCGGGAATGCGTGAGGGTCTGCAAGACAACGGGCACAAGGAGGCGACTGCCAATACTTCCGACTCTTATTCATAGAGATGACGAGTCTTATTTTCCTACTACTATAGGGAGGATATTTGGTTGCGCGAGACGATTCATTGCGCGAAGGGATTCTATCCTTCTTTTTTTCCGCGAAGACTTCGTTCCGGAGGACGGGCTATATTCCCTTTAATATTAGTCTAGCCCAGTCTAGGCCAACCATATGGCGATGCGGTAGACCTCCCAGAGATAGATACTTGATCTTAGAGGATTCACACGTTCAATGGTGGAAACTTAAGGAACCGGCTAAGAGTGACTAAACGGAAAAACCCTATTCATTCCATAGCCTCATCCGGTCGAGGCATTAAACAATCCATCCCAATCCTCTTTCCTTTGGTCTACTCTAATGATGTGCCCGTTCGTTGGTGGAATATCTCTTTATACCGACGATTTATATGGGGATTGCCAACGATAAGGAGATTTACCCTATGATGAGCTCAAAAGTGAATGAAGACAAGGGCGAGCACTGGTGCTACTGGCATGGGCCTCTACCCCTGTGTAGTCTCTGCCCGCCAATAAACCATTTGAATACCAGGAAAGATCAGATGCGCGGAATCGCAATTGGTTAAGGATCACTGAATTACCGCTCCGTGGGCTATTACTATTGGGATAACTGAATACTTGTATGCCTCTATCAATGTAGTAACCATCTTTCTATAATCTGAATGTGAAAGCGGAGTAGCTCGCCGAATCCAAAGTGTCTATCTCCGCCGCCAGACTGAACTATCTGATGGGAAGCCTAACGACTGGTTACGGTAGCGTAGCTAGGGCTATGAAAAGCAAGGCAGTCCCTAGACTGTGAGAAAGCCCTAACACCTAACCTTTTCCTTGAAGACCCTGTATTTTCGGACCAAGCAATCAAGCAACTTGTCTTGATTCTCCTAGTATCAAGTAGTAAGGGATCAAAACAAGGGAGGAAGAAGTAAAATGCCAGTCTCTTTGATAGGAGTAAGCTCGGAATTGAGGCCAAAAACCCTTTTTATAAAAACTATTTAGATTAGGAAAGGAAATAGTTTCTCCCAACGGTCTTAGAAGCGCTCTCCTTTGTTAGCGAGAATGCCCTATGCAGATGAGGAATTGCACAATGTGCTATCGAATCCGCTGTTACTGCCCGAGAAGGAACTGTTTGAAGGACAACTAATGCAAGCTGCTCGGGAGGTTTGGATTCATAGATGGGAAGAATCTGCTCTTCTCTTATCTTTGCGGGCCCGGAGGGAGCTGCTAAAGGAACTGCCATAGTTTATTTACGAGTAAAGGATCTAATAGTAGCAGGAATATGTCCAGAATCTGATGCTAGTTTATAAGTCCCTGCTTTGGCTGCCCCTTTCTGAATCTAAGAAGAGGTTGGTTGCATGTCTTAAGCCTGATTATGGATTAGATTAGGTTATGACTCTATAAGGGCTTACGACGAATAGGCTCTTAGATGGGGCATTACCGGAAAACTAACTATCAATTGAATAAGAAAAAGGGGAGACCCTATCTTTCTTCAGAGCAATCCCACTCTAAATCGACAGAGATAGATGGAAGAGGCCTACGTCTATTTTGACTTTTGACTGGCAGTGGAGAAACCGGAAAGTGCTCACCGGCGACAGATTGACACGTATGGGAATGGACTTTTCAGGTGCCCAATGTGCATGCAAGCGGGCAGAGGAAAGACACACGCATTTGTGTTTTTTAATGTCCAATTTCGTCCATGGAATTTCGGATCTAATAGCATGGATTGAAAGAGATTGGGTTCAAACGGGTAGGACACCAAAACTCAATTGGTTACTGAAAGAAAAACAAAAAATGATCACAGCTCAAATCTGGTGGTCTCGGAACTATGCGATATTTTAAGACAAACCAATCCATAGAGGGAGTCCGTACTGGTGCATTGATACAGCAGACCAAAATCCCTAAAATTCCGTGGAAGCGGTTCTGGAACAATTCAACCTGCAGCATAGAGTGAGTCGACAACCCAGAATGACAGAACCCAGATAGAAATAACTGTGCACAGTTACATTACGACGGTGCGAGCCGAGGAAACCCCGGGCGGGTCCTTCACTCGACTAACCAGCGATCCTTCTTCCTCGCCGTCTCCTTCGCCCTTTCCGTTTGGTTTGCAGCTCCGTCACCCGTGTTTCCCTGGAGCAGCGCTTCTTTCCGGTGCTCCGATGCTCTCTGCCTTGGTAGGGTTCCTCTTTAAGAAAAAATCGCATTAATGATCTGCCTTGCCTTATTTCCAGCTGTTGAATGGAGTAATCTGGGAAGGGATCTTTTGCCAATTCCAGTTAGTGGAGCGAAGCCTTCCAATATGGGGCATACGAGTCAGGGGGAGCTAATGCTTGTTGGGTATTACCATGGAAAGTAAGGATGTTGAATTTGGTGATCGTGATAGGGATGAAGATCTCGATTATTCAGATTATGATCTCGATCTAGTCGACTCTGTTTATTCAGTAGATCTGGCCGGTTGAACGCTTTCTAGCAGCACCAAAAGCTTGGGTAGTGGGATGGGGGTGAAACCTGTTCTGGCTCTTGGTTTATGAAATCCCGATTTGAAGACTAGGGCCCTTCTTCTCTTCTTCTTGTGAGCTAGTAGCAGTTTTATCAGTTTAGATAGTTAGGGAGTCTTCCATTGAAATGAAAGTTGAAAAAGGCAAGCTGGGGAAGACAAGTTAGCGCTCTCCTCTTCTGGCTAGTTAGTTTGAAAGCAGCAGTCCTTTACTTAGGCAAGCTAGCCAGTTAAGTTATATGAGTAATTGAGTAATAAAGGAAGAATTACACTCGAACAAATGTGAGAGGTTATGTAATAGGGTAGGCAGGAATTGTCATTTGAGTGCTTTACGAAGGGTCTTTTTAATTCCTTCAACAACTCAAGCAACGCTCATAGAGTCTTGTTGAGCAGCTGAATAGCCTTCTCCTATCTTAATTGAATAGTTTCCCCTTCGTAATATCTTTACTCAAAAGAAAAGAGCTCCCACCGCCGATTGTAGATTGAAGTGAGTACCTCCTCTTGTCGACTCTGAACGAATGCTAGCATGGTGCGGGGCAGTCGGATTCTATTCCCTCTCAGAGGCCATAAAATTAGAGTCCTCGGGGAAGCCTTCTCTATTCACTTCTTACCCGAAAAGAGGGAATCGAAGCACTATAGCTCCGCTCAAACGTCCCTTTATTCGGGGTTCACATGTGCTTTTCGATACTGTACGGGTGACTTAACACCAACCAAGTTCAAGTTTTTCAACCCTTAGCACTAATATGTACTAAGGCTAAGGAGAAAGAAAGTGATTTGTTGCATCTTTTCTTATCTTGAAAAAGTCTTAAAAAGAAGAGATTTCTCTGTTATGTTAAATAAACGAGTTTGCTTCTTTATTCTTAGTTTACTCTTAGTAGATTCATTGAATAACTTCTAGTCTTTTTCTATTCTATTTTTATATAAAAGAGTTCCAAGTACCATAGCATTGCTAGTTCAGACTAAGATTATAAAACCTTCAATATAGTTGAATCGTTAGATGAATGTTCCCGGTATTGACAATCTTTCATAGGAAGAGCTGTCATCTCTATCTTCCATCATCCATTCCCTGTAATCAGTCCTAGGATCCAAGGCACTAATGCTAAGGCTCAGATTCATACCCAGAAGAGACTAGACTGCTATTAAGCGGTTAAGGTAGAAGATCTCAAATCATTAGCTTCGGTGAACAAGATCAAATAGCTCCTCTTTCAGGTTATAAACTAGAACTTGCACGAGGTATCAAATGTATCAACACTTGATTTCACCAACAAATATGTATAGTTGTAGATTCCGCGAATCTTTTATGTTCTACCCAATAGGCCCCGCTTGCCCAAGCCCAAAGGCCAGTTTGAAGAAGGTCCGTGAAAAGTAAACGAAACTGCCGTGTTCTAAGGGCCGGGACAGGCTAGGCAATTAACCCCAGAGAACCAAGGAATGGAAGCAGAAGAAGCATTATAAGCTGACGGCTTTACTCATCCTTGGTTGCTGCCTCGTCGCCGAAGCGAGTAGAGAGAACATAAGAGTATATCACACTCACTTCATCTAAATCATTTTTTTAACAAAAAAATCTAAAATAAAGAAAGATTCCCTGCTGTCTATCTGTCCCGCCATAGGTTTTTCTAAGGCTCAAAGTCCAGAGTTCTTTGACGCTCATGGACGGTCTGTGAAGGGTCTGGGAGGTTACCAATACCGAGCCCCTTCCTGCCCGAGGCTGTTCCATACCCCGGAAAAATGAGTGGTACAGATTCCTTCCAATAGGAGAGGTTCTTAGTTCTCAACCACCACCGGTAGTAAATTCCTAGAGATAGAACCAGATCGTACAACTTTCACATTCAAGCAAAAGGAATGAGATTAACATCCCTACTTCTTTGGTTTAAAGTCTCTACTCGGGAAGTCAGGCGAAGGAAAAAGACCCTTTGGCTTGAGGTGGTGAGTAGAAAGGGGTCGATTATCTATCTATGACGCATCAAATCGACTGAGATCAAGAAATCCTGAGTAACGAGATCTATTCTTCACACGAATCAACGAACGACTCGTCAGATTCGAACTGACATAGGTTTTTGACCTATCTTCTACCAAAAAGGAGCCGCTTTGGTGACGCGGTTCGGGCGGGGGGGGCCTGACATCCGCGGGTTCCATGTCAAGAGAGAAGGACGGGACGGGAGAGGCATTTTCGGGGACTAGCAGCTGTTCTAGATGTGGACACCTTTTAGGATTGTTTACATGTTTTGCGTGAGTGTCACTTTGCTAAATTGATCTGGAACATCTTTATTCCCACTGAGCATCAAAGTGCCTTCTACTCCTTGGCATTCACGGATTGGTTATGCAGCAATGCTTCTTGTAAAGATCTTAAGTTTGGTTTTGATTGCCAGTGGCGTACGACCTTATGTGCGATAGCATGGAATATTTGGGTTTGGAGGTGTCGAGCTGTTTTTGATGGAGACTTTATTCTCCCTCATGATCCTAACCGGAGGATTGCTAACGATGTTTAAATTGCTGTCTCTGCTTTCTATTCGAAGAAAACGGAGCCAAGTATGCAGGTAACCAAGTTTCTTGCTTGGGAATTTCCTTCCGTTCAAATAAAAAAAAAATAGGGATGGTGCTTCTAAGAGGAACAAAGACTTGCATGGTGCTGCCACGGGACATTCGTCGGGGTGCTGGTGGCCTTCCCCGAGACTGTTCAGGAACATCTTGATGTGGGTATACCTGAAAAATTCCTCAACCTTCGCCCAGAAATGAAAGAACTTAAAGGGTATATTGACCTTTCTAAACTAAATGCTAGATCTAACAATACAAGGGCAATGATCAGAAATGCCTCTAGGCAAAAATGCCGCTTCAGTAATAGCCTATCTTTTCTCTAGCCTGGAGCCGGCACTCCTAAACCTAAAGCAGTTAGCAAGCAGTTAACCATCTTTCTCAATATCCTCTACGCCTACTTCTCTTCCGAATCCAAGACTTGTTTCAAACTTTAAAGCAGTCAATCAAGCAGCACTTACCGCTATTCCATATATAGCATAGAGCTCTTACACAGCGCCTAATAGGCTAGCTGAACTATAAAGGCTGGATTTCCCCGATGGAGAGGCAACCAAAAGGCTGTGCTCAGTCTTTTCAGAATCGGATTGGACTGGAGAAAAGAAAGCAATTCATGCAGAATCGGACTGGAGAATGCGATTCATGCAGAATCGGATTGGACTGGAGAATGCCATTAATTGCTATATGAAGTGGAATAGCCAGATGCGAACTGGTGTTACCAGCACAGGATGCAAATAGGTTGCCCAGACGAGGTCTTTCATCCACTAGTACGAGGAAGGTTAAGGAGCTAGGTGCTTTAAGGCTAGCGGAAGGATGTTCTTCCCAAGAGTGGTACTCAGAAGAAGAAAAGGTTGTTGTTCCCGCAGCACTCATTGATACTGAAAAGTGGTCGTGAAAGGAGACTGCTTTTGCTTTGAATGCTTACCCAAGCTCTTGGACAGACTCGGCTGTGAACAAATCCTCTCTTAGAGAATCGACCGTTCACTCATGCTTTGGACGAGAGAAAGTCTGATTAGTCTTCCGCTTGAACGGTGATATCTATAATAAAGAATACCTGTCTCAAGGTAAACAGGAGTTCCCGGCTCAAGCTAAATGATACCGGCGCAAGGTAAGTAAATTCTTTAGTTTAGGGAAGGATCCCAAGTGCCATCGATTTAGCTCTTGGAAGAAGGGAAATTCAATTTTGAAGAGTGGGCATAAATAAGAGATCTTCTCTCTTTCCCGTGCTTTAGGAAGCGAGTGACTCCCGGTCTTATTTAAAGAGAGTGAAATGAGCCAGTAGCTCTGGGAAAGAAGGAAGAGAAAGGGAAGGAATCACTATAGTTACTCAAAAAAAAGGTTCGGAATCGAATCCGCTCAAGCTGTGAACAAAGAAGAAGCTCTTGCCACTGTCGGTCTAAGCGCAGTTGGAGGAAGGGGAGATGGGATGAGTGAGGGTTCAATTCTTTTCCGGAAAGAAAGGTAAGGTGCGGAGCGGCAATCAAGATGGCAAGGAAAGTAATTGATAGAAAGATTGCTACTAACGCTTCGCTAATGAGAGTTGGGAGTTGGCTTACGTTCCTCTGTTAAATAGCTCCGATTCTATCCGAATAAGGGAGAAATAGAAAGAACTGGGTAAGGCTGAACTCTTCTTTTCTGGTAGTTGTAATGCTAAAGTATATTTTTCCTCGGTAAGCATTATCCGTGAAATGACTCATTTCCATTACTGTTTTCACTCCAAAAGAAAGAGAAAGACTCGGGGAAGGGCGGACTGGCGGGAAGGGTGGTACTAAATTGAATTGAGTCCCGATATCCTTCGAAAGTACCTTTTGATAACCTTTTCTCATGCAGAACAGAGAAAGGTTAGTCAGACTGAGGGCGGAAAAAGAAGACGTTTTACTTTTTTTTTGTTTCATATGCTCTTGCGATGCGTACCTGATACAGAGAAATCTTTGCCGCAGCACGAAGCCGTAGTTCATCCAAAGACTACAATTCCATACGTGACAGACAGAATTCAGGAAAGCTTTAAAGGTAACAAGGTAGTTATGAAGTCAACAGAGATGCGCGGGTTCCATTCCCTCTGTCCGGAGGGCTTTCGCTTTATATAGAAGCCCCTCAGCACCCGTACAATCAAAAAAATGGAAATTGAATTCAGTGATTGAGATAGCGACAAGTTAAAGCTGAGAGGACGCACCCATTCCCGAAATCCACTTTAATTAAAGCCTTTTCGAAGGCGCGAAAGTTCGCATTTTATCTTTTCTTCAAGCTTTCGCTTGTATTTTCATAGACTAAGTTTAGTAATCACTCTCTAGTAAAGGCACTCGATTAGCTGGAAAAAGCGCTCTTCTTTCCATTTTATGTGATTTGAAGATAGATATAGATAGAACTCGATCGAACTAAATGCTTTTCGTCTTATCGTATATAAGAGAAAGGTTGCTTTTAGGAGTGACCTTTCTCGATTTCAACAAAACAAGCCGATGGTGATCTCACTTTCGAAAGAGAATAGAAAGCGTACTGACTCTGACTGCTATCTACGATGCGATCAGGGGGGAATAGCGCAAGGGCTTAAGTCATCGATTCAAATCCTATCTTTTTTTCGGTATGCCGCTCCGCGAGCAAGGAGCGAATGACAAAGATATATAATAAAATCATGGCTTCCTTTTTGGTTTCATTTTAAGTCCTTCTTATTTTTACTATTTTAGCAACTTTGCTAGAAGTAAAGCTTCTCAAGTGGTGTTTTCAATTCTTTTATTATTTAGTGTTCGATTTAGACTTAAACATCCACGATGATCTCCTGTTATTACTTGTCTTGGTTTTGGTTTTCGTCTCACGGATCTTGGTTCGCGCTTTATGGCATTTCCACTATAATAAGTGTAGGAATTCATGGGTACCTGGGATCACTTGGACCATTTCCACTCTGTGTTGTCTTCTTGACCTTTGCTCTGAGTGGTTGGTCGAACACGCAGAATGTGCAGGAGAGGAGGGTTCCTCAAATGCCCAACTCGATTTGGACTTAACTCTGCGTCCGCCGGGACCAACAGCAGAGGAAATAGAAAGGGAGCTTTCCTCTTTTCTTTCTTCCTTTGGAAATAGGGGAGTGACCTCAAGTGTACTCCAAAATACTAAGATTAAGCTACAATTGGATGTCGCGTCCCCCGCGAAGCTTTTGAAGATCCGGGAACTTCTGCGGGATCTCCAAAGCAGACCGGTTCCTGCTTTCCAAGCGAGAGATGCTTTATTGAAAGCTCTCGCCCGACGGGAGAGGGACCAGACGCGTGATCCATGAGGTTGGCCGCCCAGCGTCGGCTCTACGAACTAACAAGGGGTCGGTCGCGAGAGAGAGAAGGGGTGGTCCGGCGGGTAGGGGGGGCTCGTCAGGGGGAGCAAATCGATAAGTCCTTCGAAAGATAGGGCTTCCCGGAGAATTTGGTGTCTTTCTATTTGGAAACAAAGGACCATAAGTCTAATTAGACACTTCGTCTTTATTGTTCCACTAGCTAGGATAAAATTATAAGATGTCCCTTGCATTATTACAACCTTCTTTTTTGATGTCAAAGACCAGAAGCTACGCGAAAATTTTCATTGGATCTCGGTTGTTCTTAACAGCGATGGCTATTCATTTAAGTCTTCGGGTAGCACCACTAGACCTTCAACAAGGTGGAAATTCTCGTATTCCTTATGTACACGTTCCTGCGGCTCGGATGAGTATTCTTGTTTATATCGCTACGGCTATAAACACGTTCTTGTTCCTATTAACAAAACATCCCCTCTTTCTTCGCTCTTTCGGAACCGGTACAGAAATGGGTGCTTTTTCTACGTTGTTTACCTTAGTTACTGGGGGGTTTCGGGGAAGACCTATGTGGGGCACCTTTTGGGTGTGGGATGCTCGTTTAACCTCTGTATTAATCTCGTTCCTTATTTACATGGGTGCACTGCGTTTTCAAAAGCTTCCTATCGAACCGGCTCCTATTTCAATCCGTGCTGGACCGATCGATATACCAATAATCAAGTCTTCAGTCAACTGGTGGAATACATCGCATCAACCTGGGAGCATTAGCCGATATGGTACATCAATACATGTTCCTATGCCCATTCCAATCTTGTCTAACTTTGCTAACTCCCCCTTCTCAACCCGTATCTTGTTCGTTCTGGAAACACGTCTTCTTATTCCATCTTTTCTCGAATCTCCTTTAACGGAAGAAATAGAAGCTCAAGAAGGAATACCAAAACCTAGTTCACTCGCTGAGTCTCTTTGCATCCATGGCTGAATGGTTAAAGCGCCCAACCGGGCAAATTCGTAGGTTCGATTCCTGCTGGATGCACTTTTTACGTTCAGTTCAATCGCTGCTCACGGAATTGATACATATAGCTCGCCCTTATAGCTTATGGGGCACTTCACTCGCTCAACACTCGTTCAAAACATCCACTCTTTCTTCACTCGCTAGGGAAAGATAAAGGATAGATGACTTAAAATCCCGCTTAGAGATCGCAAAACTATAGTCAGAGTAGGAGTTCCCATCCGTCGAGGCCTCGTTTTACCCGCCCTTGGGACTGGAACTGATTGGTTGCTTGTTGTGACAGCCAAGGTCTGAACATTGTCCCACTTCCCTCATCGGGTTCCTCTCTGTTCATCATGGGGTTGTTGGGATAAAGGTGGGTTTGAGACGCGCGGGTACTCTTGATGCGAAAGGATATGGATCTAGAAGCCGAGATCAAAGCGTTAGTTCAAGATAAGAGCCCTTACGAACCAAGGCTTCTAAAGTTGCCGGAGGGTCCATCATCAAGAATGGCCTAAGATGGTCAGAAGCATTCCTAACAATGCTAGCCACAGCGGAATACTCCGGCAAAACGGGTCGCCATTTCGCGGAATCGAACGCCCTAAGAGGAAGATTTCATTTTCTTTCTGTTTCGTGGAACGAAGTTGATCCATGGTCATCGGGATGTCTATGTTGAAAGAGAACCTAACCTGAAGAGTCATTGGTTTTCCAGGTCGGAAAATGAAGTAAACAACTCAGGTGGACAAGAGGCGAACCACTCAGCTGATGAGTCAGCTATACTTTTTGAAAAATAGCCTAATGAGGAGACGATCATAACCTCTGAGCTCAAAGATGGAAAGCAGATTCCTTTTTTCAGGTTTTGCATAGCTTCCCAAGCGCCCGGCTTTCTTTTTGGGTTCCGAGAGGCAGAGTAGCTTCAGCATTAGGGTATGGGATAGAGTTCGAGTGAGGCATCAACCATAGATTGCGGAACTTTCGAGATGCTTCCTTGCGAAAGCCAACGGAGTCTGTACTGTAACTCAACCTTCTCATCCATGGAAGGATTCCTTATTCGATGATAAATGTCAATCGAGGGCACCCTCATTTCCAGAGAGAGAATCAGGCTGCACAGAAGGGGGAAAGCCCTCCTACTGAGCAAGATCATTAATTAATATTAATAAGGAAGCACTTAACTTAGGGCAGCCAGTCTCACTTCACACAGCACAGCGCCTTGCTATTTGCATTCATCCTTGTAACTTACCGAAGCGAGGATCTCATGCTATCATTGAACGGCTACCGAACCGCCATACTCAGGTAACCGGTCTAGGTTCCAAGTACATCAACACCCCATAGCTACTTAGGGCCGCAACGCAATAAGGCTTTTCGCTCTAGTTGGGCAATGCAAGGAGGCCTCTTTCGCCATTCTTTCTAAATGAGAAACTTTTATTAGTTCAGTTCGGTATAACATCGATGAGAGGATAATTTTTTAACAGAAGCATATGATTGCCCCTCAATCGCCAGGTGGCTCGCTCCAGGTGCATGAGTAGCTTTGCTGGCTCTTATAGCGGCCTCTTTCAGTGGTTCTTGCTTGCTCTTTAAAGCTGATCTGGTGCTGTCTCGTTCCTTCAGTTTGTTCTGATTCCGATGAAGGATACTATATTCCGCCTACACAACTACCTTGCTTGGTGGTTCAAAATGGAAGTCTAGGTATCTGCTTAAGTGGTCTGCTCGTACCGTTCCAAAAAGAGCTGCGCTGACAGGCGTATTTTAAAATGTGTTTCCGGGCTCACATATCTAAATTTCAGCGAGATAGGGTGCGGATAGGTGGAATGGAAATTCCACTCCAATCCCTTTAATGGATCCCCGAAGGAGACGGGTGCAAATGGAATTTCAATCAAAGGCGCTATGACCACTGAGCATGCCAACAAGGCAAACTCATAAAATCGTCTCCTGTCCCAGGTCACTGAAAGGGAGATACTCGCAGCCGAGCTCTCGTCCCACTCCCGCTGCCAACTTCGTGATAGAACGACCATGCGAAGGGATACGGATAGGCTGCCCTCCCACACTTAAGGCATTGTGTTACACCTTAAATGTCTGGATTTAGCGTTATTGTCAAGCATCTCATTCACTACTAAAAGAAAGGTATGGATATTCTGCTCGAAAGCTTGACGAAGAAGCGTAAGCAAAAAGCATATTTTAGGAAAGAGGTCCAGGTAGCTCAGCTGGTTACAGCTAATGAATGAAAAAACGTGTGTGCCGATTTAGATTTCCCGTCTTAAGCCCCACCTCGGTAGCTCAGCGGTAGAGCGGCCTCTTGTATAGTTCAACAGGTAGTCGGACGTGGGTTCAAATCCCGCTCGAGGGAAAAAACAGAGAGAGCAGCGAAGGGGCCTTTCCTCGCTTCTGTCTTTTTTTTTATAGATCAGTTCAGTCTGTAAACAAGCAGGTGATTTTTAGCCGGGAAACTGTAAACTTTCGAAAGCAAGCTCACCCACTCTCCCCCAGTGGTTAAACTCTAGGATCTGATTTGAATTCCATATTAAAGAAAAGTAGACATCTGCGGCCTAAAACTACACGAGTGGATAGATTTACGGCTACTACTTCCCGATCTTTGTGAACGTTCACTTCAATAGGATATCTCGTTTTACTAGCTCGACTATAGAGAGAGGAACTAATGGTAACGAGCCAGACCAGATGATCTTCAAAGACATCCTTCACCGATCGATTAGATGAGAGAGGTCATTCAGTGTAAGACCTGAGGTAGACGAACGGTTCACTGTCAGTGGTTCCATACGTCAATCCCATCCTGAAGGAGCTAATGAAAGCCTGAATTCAATATGAAAGTGGGCTCTTCCTCTTCGATTCAAGCAAGTCGACCATTGAATCTATTAAACTGGGCCGCTTCTTCCCCCTCCGCAGGAAGACTTCCTTCTTTCCCTTGCCTGGCTGGTTATCTCAAACCGGCATTCGAACCCACAAAGCCTAGCCGCACCGCCATTGTGCTATTAGCCCTACGCCTAGAAAGCCTCAGTTACAGACTGAACTTACCTATAGGAGGAGGTTTGATTCCATTGCCATTTACTGTTCCATGCGATCTTTACACCGACACCCCCATCTATCCAAGCCTAGTAAAAGGAGAATCAGCTGAAAGAAGAGAGAGCCCCCTTCCCGTTGTTGTCTCTAACTAAACCACCACCAGTACACTCTTCCACTACAGATGCTGAAAACCCGATTCCTTCCCAGGCTTTTCTCTTCTCCCTGACTTGCTAGTACTCAACCTAGAGATGAAAGAAGTAAGAGCCCCCTCTTGTCGCAAAATAGTAAATTAGGTTCAGTTGGAAAAACAGCTATAAATGACCACTACGAACGAAGGATGCAAGTCCTCTCAACAAACTCCATATCTGCAGAAAAAATGCCACTATTCTCAATTCAATATAGTAAGGCGTTTCTAATCTTCCTCGCAGCAAGACTTCTGAAAGCCAGTTGCTAAGAAAAAGATTAGAACAAGAGGGCTCTGGCGATTTCGGAACTAGCTTGACTCATTCCACCCGGGGTGAACGAGAACTAGTTCATCACCAACATGCTTAACTCCTAGGACTTTTGGGATTTAATACTCTTACTCTTTTTGACCAAAAGATGGTGAAGAGAGGAGCTAGATAGAAGTAGTTTTTAATGAGGAGAGGGAAATCTGGCCATTAGTTAAGTCATTTTTTGTTTGGTCATAAGTTGGTTAGAGAAAAGTAATTAGTTCAGTTTTAGGCATACACTAATAGTAGGTTACGATTCAAAAGAAAGAGAGATTCAAGCCAATCGACCGGCTAAGAGGACTATTCAAATTCTAAAGTAGATGTTCATGCTCATATAGCTGCAAAATGACACTTGACCTATTTCCCTTATAGACAGACATGGAAATTAGAAAGTGTCTATCTTATATAGCTGTCAAATGAGACTTTCACTTTTCCCTTCGTAGAGCAGATCATGAATTGAAAAAGTTCTATCTGGGCAAAATGCTAATTTTTTATAGATTTCCGGGCACCAATCCCGACTTCTCCCGTTGCTATAGTATAATAAGAGATAGGCGCCTACCTTAAAGTCACCTATCGACACTCAAGCCTGTTCATCCTGCTTTCTTTCCTTTATAAGACTGGAAGAGATAGAAGGCTCTCCTGTCTTTGCCCATTGATAGATATGCCTGAAGTACCGGAACTCTCTCCCTTAGGGCTCTCTTTCCGTAAGCCGGTGAGGAGTGAGGGATCTACTGAGACTGAGCCATCTTCGCTAGCCGATCTGTCAGTTCTATAGGGTATGAAGCTCTTTCCTAGTATTGGGTTCAGGAATTCATGCTCGCAGGTAAAGAGACTAAAGAAACAAGAACATAAACAGTCTCTTGAAAGAGGGGAGCATTTGCCCACTCTGTGGTACATGAGCTCCTCGTCCAACTTACTGTCTTCCGATTTCATATCAGTTACAAGCTTGTCATTTCAATCACTTGCTACCTTTAAAGGAAAGCAGTTCGCCCATTGAATCGATTAATCTAAGTCCCCTTCCTATAGAGTGAACGTGAAAGCCGGTCTATAGTCCACCATGCTAATGGAATGTCAGTGACACAAGTAGTAAATTCATTCGTTGACAGGAGCGAGCAGAAAGAGAGAGCGTAAAGAGGGTCTTATCATGATGGCCTGCTTTCCTTTCTCCTGTTGCAGTAGACTACAGTCTTACCACTAGAATAGAAAATAGGTCCAAAAGCAGGAAGCACAGTCAGGAAGGTAAGTTAGAACTCTTTTCTGAATTCCTATCTATAAAGTCAGGCTTGTCTATACAATACAACAAAGTGAGGTAAAATCATTAGTTAGGCTAGTGGGAAAAAATTACTCTGTTTCCGTCTTTTGAAAGAAGTAAGGTGTTCTTCCTTCATCCTCCATCCACACTACGAGGGCCGGCCGGAATATGTTTGGCTGTTCAATAGCCAATTCCATTTCGGTTCATTTTGGTATGCTGGGAAGATGAAGAGATGAACTTTAGAATTCAGTTACAGAGAAATTCAGCAAGAAGCTTTCGGGTTGGAAAGGTGCCCGCCCTCTTAGGTCAAGCTGGTAAGGCCTTGTTTTTAATGAAATCCACTCTTCAAAGCTTGCCTTTATTCCCTCCTTGTCCGGGGTCCCGAAAGGAATGGCTGGTAGGATTGAAGGAATTCGGACGAAATGTCCACGGTCTGGTGTTGGAGGGAGAGACAGAATTCATCTCATCGCATGGGAGAAGGCTCTCCGAAGCTTCGATTTGGAGGCTTGGGCTGGAGCTCTAGCTAGTTGGACTAGAAGCTAGTTATTCCGGTCTACTTGTTGGGCAGGCCGGCCCTCCTTCATCCCTTCGTTCCAATCCATCCAGACTACTATGGCAACCCGTACTAATTGCCCTTGCACTGATACCGGTAAGGGGAGCGTCGGCCAGAAGATAAGGGGAAAAATCGCACAGACTTCTATACAGGGGAAGGACCTTATAATTATAAGAAAGGAAAGATTTCAAAAAGCAGATTAGGTACTTCCAACAGGAGAATAAGAAAGGAAGAAATAAGAGTGGAGAAAAAGGGAAATGGAATTCTTCACAAAGGGAGGGAACGCAAGGGGGACAGCACTAAGAAATCGGAAAAGGGGTCAAAGGAAGGGACACATCTTGATAGGGCAACAACCGGGTATAGGATATGGAAAGAGATCAACATGTTTTCTCGAACGAACAGATTTACACCGTCAATGACAGCGCACCAAGGGAACAACGGACAATCACGGCAAAGGCAAGCACGAATGCTGCTGCCTACGAGACCCATCCAGGGGAATCTTACACTGCGCGCAGAGAACCCCTCTCACTTTAGACAGAGAGGGAATGACGATGGGTAGCCAAACCGTGAGGCGAAGAACTCAACCGCTATACACGAGGGAGCAAGTGGAAAGAGTAGAGCAGCACCTTGCCGTAGAGAGGGTCCTAGAAAGGTTAAGAGTTCTGCACCGGTTGGAGTGGAATAGGAATCTAAAACAGAATTCGAGCAATTGGCTTTAACGAACCTATTTCATTAGAATGATCGAAGAACCCGCTTATCTATAGAAAGAGGGAGAGAGAATGAGAAATCACTCGACTGTTAAGGAGAGGAGGGGAGAGTTCGACCGCCCTAAGCCAACCAGAACGGCAAAGAAGAGTTATATTCGGCGACCGGTAGGGAGAGGAGAGGATGGGAGGAGAGAACGTCGACCATAAGGGAGACAGCAGTTACTTCGATGTGAGCAGAGTGCCCATTTCCTTACTTAGACTAACCTTCGTTTAGAAAGTCTCTCCCCTCGCTCTGACTCTTCCCATACTAAGACTTTTGTTGATCTACCTTTGACTTACTTCCTATCTCTACCCTTGATCCAAGGTAGCCGAAGGAGGGATTTTTACTAAGCTTTGCTGAAAAAAGTTGCAAACTTAAGTTCCGAAACTTTAGTCTTAACTTCGTTTAGTCAGAAGAACTTAGAACGGCGGTAGCAGGGCGAAAGGCAAGGTCACATCCTGCCGTCATAGCTTGCCTCCCATTGCTTCGTACGAGACAGAGAAAAAAAAAGAAATATAAAAAGAAAAATGGAAATAGTGAATCAAGATATATACTATCCTCTCTCCGGATAGATAGGCCCCTATGAGCGACTATGCCGATCTTTAGATGTTTTGGCCACGTGCGTTTCCGCTAAGAAGAAGAAGGTTTGGATCTTTAAACCTTAAGAGGATGCTATCGAATGTGCTCTTGGCGCACGTGAGGGATGTGACCTATGTTAGGTCCATAAGATAGCACAGCTTTTAGTGTTCTATGATTCACCTCCGAATAATGAGTAGATAGGGAAGAGCTTTTTATTTTTCTCTTCATAGAAGACTGATGGGTGGAGCAAGAGGTCAAATTACTATAGAAAGAAGAGTTGTAAACTATAGGACTTCTTTTTCTAGTAGTAAGATTTAGGGTTTTTTCGTTCCTTCTCTTCGATAAGAATATCGATTTGAAATGATAAAAATGCCTCTTTATTCTCTTGTGCTCAGCGAAAGAACTGCCTAAGCATACTTTTTCGGATCCAAACTTCTTTGTTCTTTCTAAGTCTTCGTCTTGCATAGAAGAACGCAACTGTTGCAAAAACGGGTCTTTCAGTAGTAGGCGGCATCCCCTCTTAGTTTTAAGTAAGCGGAACCATTCCGTTTTGGTTCTTCTCCACATTCTTACCGGGCTATCCAGGAATTTTCCTATGATTTTAGAAACTGAAATTTCGATATAGAAGGATCTCCTTATTTCTGAATAGATTAGAGTATCATTTTCTTTAAAAGATATGAAATCACCTTGGGAAACTTGAAAAGAAGTAATGCTGACTATTACATTATTAACAAAAAGCCTTCGATGACTTATCGGCTGCCTTGCTTGAGGAAGAGTTTCACTAAAATGGAGACGAACCGGAATAACGTCCGATCTTGTTTCTGGATTGAGTGGAAAAGGGATATATGAAGTTCGTTCTGTTCCTCTATGCATCTCTGTGATGGGTAAATCTCCATGAAAAAGGGGCAACTTTCGTGTAGTTTGTAATTGGATGTAACTATTCAGATTTT